AAATCCGGGTGTCGCCTGATCAACCCAAAACTCATAATTCCTTATTATGTTCTGCCGATATATAATTCAATGAATTTCTTCCCCCGCAGACGCAAAAGAACTGTTGATACTTGCTTGATTCTAAGTATCTGTCGCTTCTCAAAACTCAAAAGGATTTAAATCCTTGCGTCTAAGATTCAAGATTCTAGCGGAAGAGAATTGTGAAGTCCTTCCAATACCAATACAATGTAGTGTCTACTGACTGGATCTTCTCGAGCTTAAATTGAACGAAGCCGGACAGGCAAGCGAATTAGTGAGTGTGAAAAGAACAGGAAATTTGGATACAGACTCATGAAAGTCTCTAAATGCGCAGGCATTCAATCAATATTAGATTGAGTGGGTAATTGACTTTTTTCTAAATCCTTTTTGACTGTTCACTATTGATCCACTATTATTAGTGAACAATAATGGACTAATTCCTTCATATTTATCGAGATAGGGGACATCATTCACATGGATATAGTAAGTCTTGCGTGGGCTGCTTTAATGGTAGTCTTTACATTTTCCCTTTCACTCGTAGTGTGGGGACGAAGTGGACTCTAAGTACTACTAATTAAGTTGATGAATCAAACTTGATCAATTGTTTTCTAAATAGTTCTGTAAAGTGCTTTACATTATTACATTTTTTTTATTCAAACATCTTTATTTCAAAGTTCCATTGTAGTCTGGTATAGTAATGTACTATATGAATAATACCCTTTTTTCAATCAAACAGATATTTCAACGACTCTCCTGCTCGTATTCCGAACGGAAAGGGGATACAGAAATAGATTCCAACTGAATTCTTCCTAAACTGATAAACCAACCAACTCTTACCACATATATCGACAACAATGAGATCGACAATGAGTAAGAGCGGATTCCCTTTGATTTGTTTCCTTTCTTGTTCAAAGAGAAAGTAGTACTTTTTTGAAATGAAATAGATACGTGTTCAAGGATTTTTACGACTCCTTTTCCAAATCCGAATAAGTTCGGTTCCCATAGAACTCCTTGAATTATCAGCTAGTGCTGTAATCAATTACTTCCTCATAATGCCAAAAAAATGACTCGGTTTTAGATAGACTCATACTGCTTTTTACTTCATTGATTTTATTCTTTTGATGTATATCAGGATTCATAGTTCCTATTTGAACTAAAAAAACGATAAGAAACCGCGGAATTCAAACGGTAAGACTAAGAGTTTTTTCTTTTTTTAGTTTGATTGGAATCAATACAAATCAAATGGATGAAACAAAGAATTCGAATAGGGTAATATTAAGATTACATATATCTAATTCATATCACATATATGATATAGGAAGATCAATATTTTCGATTGATCCATATTAATCTATCGAATCCGACTTTCTATACTTCACTAAGACTCAAAAAGGAAATAGTATGGTAGAAAGATGAATATATTTCTTTCTACCATACTATCAGATCTTATAGAATACTGCTGATTGTAGTTCGCTCATTTCATTAAGAATCAAAATGCGAAGCTTTTATTTATTCATTTTTTATTTATTCAAGAACTAAGAAGCCAAGTTTCATTCAAATTAATTATTTTGACTTACGGTTTTTACATATATGATAAGTAAAAAGGCAGTAGGAACTAGAATGAACAGTGCAGTAGCAATAAATGCAAGAATATTTACTTCCATAATATCATCGTTTCTTTTTTTTTACTTCGCAATAACTCGGGATTTAATCCCATAGAGATGAGGAATCAATCTTTCGACGGTCAATTCAACGAGATGAATTATATCGCGATGATATTGAATCAGATCAATATCATGAATAAGAATATCTGAGCTATCAAATGGATTAATCGTCAAGAATGGAATAGTATAACATAGGAGAGTCCTTTATCCATACCGAATAAAACTTGGATTAATGATCCAATCAATAATTTTTGATTTCTTATCTGTTTTTCTCGTCTTGACTTTATATACCAGAATATACCCTAACTCTATCACCTTCTTTGTACAATCATCCGATCAAGTCTTTTTTGCCCATTTGGCCACTTTTTTTGGTTACCAACCCATCGAAGTGAAATGAAAAAAGGACGGAGTTCAGTTCGAAATTCCTTTTTGAATGTTAATGATCTAGTTTTCTTGGAAACCAAAGAAGTGTATAAAAGATCTACTATTCCATCAAATTCACTATTTTTTGGTTGTTTCTTTGGACCCGAAGGACAAAAATGCATTCCCTTGCTCGGTGAGACGAGATTCTTGTTAGTAATTCAGATTCCACACAATTGGAACCACAAAATGGGTTTAACCTGAATAGGTTCTATCAGGGTAACCCTGTTTAATTCATTTTCTAATGTTAGTACAAAAAATGCTTATAGGAAAAAGAAACAGATAGTATTGTTATACATTACAAGGATGAGGATCAATCAAAAAAATGTAGTAAAGTATCTACTGGAATTCTGAATATGCTGCCCCCAATAATTGTATTAATTCACATATGTCTCGCT